AATATCATATTCGTGAAGCAGAAACATAAATGTACTCCTATTAATGTGCAATATGCTGAATTATTCGAGTTGGCATTGTCAATTCATCCAGAACTTGTTTTCCTAGGTGAAACAAGAATTGATTTTAATCAAATCAAAGTGCATAGTTCAGAGTTTGTTTGCTGTGTGGCATGTCTTGTTTAGAGATTCATCCAACGGAATCGGGATTCCGTTTTTGATTTCGATTCTATTTAGATATGGTGTAGACATAAGGCGTTCTTACACAAACAAAACTCTCTCACTTTGTCTCGCTTTCTCTATTCTCTAGAAAAAAAAATAGATATAAGATATAAAAAATATTAACTAATAAAATTCTAAATAATAAAAGAAATTTAATTAAATAGTAAAATATACTAATCTAACCTAATAGAATATTCTATTACTAATGTATTCTAATGAATAGTAATACTATAACTATGTTTCATAATTATGAAACGTAATACTATGGGTTTTTCTTGATATTTCCTTATATTTATTTCTTTGTATTTTATATTGAGAAATATATATTTCTTATATATATATTATATGTAAATATATAATGTTATATAATGTATAAATAATAAAATGAAATAAGATAATGAAATATTATCAAAAAAATAATATCAAACATAACATAGTTATTATCAAAACCGAAAAAATTTTTGGGGTAAAAAATGTCTCGGGATTCCTAACATATTCGAAGTATTCTTTTCATTAAAATCCAGGTAAAGGATCGTCGTTGCTTCTATTGATTTTATACAAATACGAATACGTAAACACAATCTAATGCATCGAACGATTATATTTTCTTTCTTTTTCTTGTCCTAGATTTGACAGATCCTGATCTGATTAGATCCATTGGAATGAATTATTGTTTTTATTTTCTGGTCCCTATGTATTTACATGAATATGTGGTAATGCTTTCATTTCATTTCTATGAAACAACCAACGGTCTGTCCAGTCTATAAACAAGTACTAATATTAATGAGGAAATGAAAACTATACTAAACAAAAATAGAATGTCTATACAAAAATAGACAAATAGAATGTATTAGGGCTATACGGACTCGAACCGTAGACCTTCTCGGTAAAACAGATCAAACTGATTATTATCGAAATGATTCGAACTGTTTCAAAGACCCAACATGCATTTTTTTTGTTGCATTGGGCTCTTTCATCAACTGATGTAAAGATCAGTTAGTCCACCATATTTTTTCTTTACAGGAAGATAATGAGCTGGCTCCATGTGCTCTGATTCATTATTTGTATTCAGATCTAGTAGCAATACCAAAGTGTTTCAAAGAAGGGTTACCTTGACTTAGGTCTGCCTTCGGCTTAGATCAACCTAAGTTAAATAGAGTCTCTATCGTTCCGCTGCAAGAGTCGAATATGAGACTTCATACACCTTAAAGTTCATAGGACGAAAAGAGGTTTTTTTTTTTGAAGCCCTGATACTCATTATGCCTAGCATTGAATGGGCTGGGTATTTACCTTATCAACTATCAAATCAATGACGGGTTCTATTTGATTTGGCACCTAAATTCGCACCAAAATCGGACCGAACCAAATATTTGTCAGGCTATTGTTCTCTCGAATCTATGGAGTAAGACATTGATTTTTCAATAAGATGAATTATGTTCACTGCATAATAAGCTCCCTTGAAAAGCATTGGCGCACGTGTAAACGAGGTGCTCTACCTAACTGAGCTATAGCCCTTGTCATAGACATCTTAACATATAGATAATTTCGTGTCAAGATGGATATTCCCTAATCCCACATGATAACTCTCTGATCCGTTTACTGTTAACAGATTGGTATTGCTTAGAAATAATATTCTATCTATAATCCCCGGGGTGATGGGTCTTCTTTTGTGGTGATAAATTACCTACTTAACTCAGTGGTTAGAGTATTGCTTTCATACGGCAGGAGTCATTGGTTCAAATCCAATAGTAGGTAGAACTTATTAGATACCGGAGTCAATGCAATGGTATCTAATAAGTTTTTCTACCCATCTTCTTTTTTTCGTTGTATCAGATTAGACTTGATTGTCTTCAATTGGCAGAATCAAAATGTGGTGTATAATAAAGAACTTCTAAAAAACTTCTTTTGATTATTTTGATGTATTGCCTAGTAGAAAATAACATTGACAGCCTCTACTCGTGTCCTAGCTCGTCTGAGAGCTAGATTCGCTTCAATCACCTGTCTCTTACCCTCAGCTCTACTCAAGTTAGCTTCAGCTATTTCAAGAGCTTGTTGAGCTTCTTGCGGATCAATGTCAGTACTCATCTCCGCATCATTTCCTAAAATGGTGATCTCATTATTCCCTATTCTAGCAAAACCACCCATCAGAGCCACCGTTAACCATTGGTCGTTGAGGCGGATTCTCAAAAGACCTATATCTACAGCCGTGGCAATAGGGGCATGGTTTGGTAATACACCAATTTGGCCACTATTTGTAGATAAAATGATTTCTTTCACTTCT